TGCTGGATACCTCACGCGTAGACTTGTCGAAGTAGTTCAACACATTATTGTACGTAGAACAGATTGTGGTACTATCCGAGCTATTTCCATGAGTCCTCGAAATGGAGTGACAGAAAAAATTTTTGTCCAAACCCTAATTGGTCGTGTATTAGCAGACGATATATATATGGGGATACGATGCATTGCCGCTCGAAATCAAGATATTGGAATTGGACTTGCCAATCGATTCATAACCTTTCGAGCACAACCAATATATATTAGAACCCCCTTTACTTGCAGGAATACATCTTGGATCTGTCAATTATGTTATGGAAGAAGCCCGACTCACGGCGACCTGGTTGAATTGGGAGAAGCCGTAGGTATTATTGCGGGTCAATCAATTGGAGAACCGGGGACTCAACTAACATTAAGAACTTTTCATACAGGTGGAGTATTCACAGGTGGTACTGCCGAACATGTACGAGCTCCTTATAATGGAAAAATAAAGTTCAATGAGTATTTGGTTCATCCCACACGTACTCGTCATGGGCATCCTGCTTTTCTATGTTCTATAGACTTGTATGTAACTATTGAGAGTCGGGATATTATACATAGTTTGAATATTCCACCAAAAAGTTTGATTTTAGTTCAAAATGATCAATATGTAGAATCTGAACAAGTGATTGCTGAGATTCGGGCCGGAACGTCTACTTTTCATTTTAAAGAGAGGGTTCGAAAACATATTTATTCTGAATCAGAGGGAGAAATGCACTGGAGTACCGATGTCTACCACGCACCTGAATATATATATAGTAATGTTCATCTATTACCAAAAACAAGTCATTTATGGATATTAGCAGGAGGTCCGTACAGATCCAGTATAGTGTCTTTTTCGCTCCACAAGGATCAAGATCAAATGAATGTTCATTCTTTTTCTGTCGACGAAAGATATATCTCTGACCTCTCAATCACTAATGATCAAGTAAGACATAAATTGTTGGATCTTTCCGGTACTCTTAAAAAAGATAGGGAAATTATTGACTATTCAAGACTTGATCGAATCATATCCAACAGTCATTGGAATTTCATATATCCTTCGATTCTCCAAGAAAATTCTGATTTCTTGGCGAAAAGGCGAAGAAATAGATTTCTCATCCCATTACAATATGATCAAGAACGAGAGAAAGAACTAATACCCTCTTTTGGTATTTCGATTGAAATACCCATAAATGGTATTTTACGTAGAAATAGTATTATTGCTTATTTTGATGATCCACGATATAGAAGAAAGAGTTCGGGAATTACTAAATATGGGACCGTAGAGGTGGATTCAATCGTAAAAAAAGAAGATTTGATTGAATATCGAGGAGCAAAAGAATTTAGTCCGAAATACCAAATGAAAGTGGATCGGTTTTTTTTTATTCCCGAAGAGGTGCATATCTTACCCGGATCTTCGTTCATAATGGTCCGGAACAATAGTATCATTGGAGTAGATACACAACTCGCTTTAAATACAAATACAAAAAGCCGAGTAGGTGGATTAGTCCGAGTGGAGAGAAAAAAAAAAAGTATTGAACTTAAAATCTTTTCTGGAGATATTCATTTTCCCGGAGAGACGGATAAGATATCCAGACACAGCGGCATTTTGATACCACCAGGAACGGAAAAGGAAAAAAAAAATTCTAAGGAATCAAAAACAAAATTGAAAAATTGGATCTATGTCCAACGGATCACACCTACCAAAAAAAAGTATTTTGTTTTGGTTCGGCCCGTAGTCACATATGAAATAGCTGATGGGATAAATTTAGCAAAACTTTTCCCGCAGGATCTCTTGCAGGAAAAAGATAATGTCCAACTTAGAGTTGTCAATTATATCCTTTATGGAAATGGAAAGTCAATTCGAGGAATTTATCACACAAATATTCAATTAGTTCGGACTTGCTTAGTCTTGAATTGGGACCAAGAAAAAAAGGGTTCTATAGAAGAGGCTCATGCTTCCTTTGTTGAGGTAAGGGCAAATGATCTGATTCGCGATTTCATAAGAATTGAGTTAGTCAAGTGTACTATTTCATATACCGGAAAAAGGTATCATACGGCGGGTTCGGGATTGATTCCAACTAATGGATTAGGTCGCACCAATATCAATCCTTTTTATTCCAAAACGAGGATTCCATTAGTTACCCAGCATCAAGGAACTATTGGTACGTTATTGAATCGAAATAAGGAATGCCAATCTTTGAGAATTTTGTCATCATTCAATTGTTTTCGAGTTGGTCCATTCAACGGCTCGAAATATAACAATGTGGCAAAAGAATCGAATCCCATAACTCCAATTAGGGATTTGTTGGGCCCCTTAGGTACTATTGTACCTAAAATAATGAACTTTTATTCATCTTACCATTTAATAACTCATAATCAGATCTTGTTAAACAAATATTGGCTATTTGACAATTTTAAACAGACTTTCCAAGTATTTGAAGTACTTAAATACTGTTTAATAGATGAAAATAGGAGGATTTTA